GATTTCACAAAGCCGTTATCACTTAGTTTTCGACTTTTCGGGAATATCTTAGCGGATGAATTAGTAGTTGTTGTTCTTGTTTCTTTAGTACCTTCAGTGGTTCCTATCCCCGTCATGTTCCTTGGATTATTTACAAGTGGTATTCAAGCTCTTATTTTTGCAACTTTAGCCGCGGCTTATATAGGTGAATCCATGGAGGGCCATCATTGAAATAGTCTTTTTTTCGCTTAGCACAAAGCAATGTATGTGCGGCCCAAGATGATTTATTTAAGGAATAGAAATATACAAGACTCTATATACGATAGAAAGCAATAGGAACAAAAAAATCAAAAATTACGGTATTCGAGAGTTGTAAAAAAAAGGAAAGAGATCTAAAAGATCTTTTTCCTTAAATTCTAGTCCACTTAATATCCTACTTTTCCCCGACAAATATTCACTTTCTATTATATTGGTCAGCCAATCTTCTTATTCAAATCATAATTTGAATAAGATATATTTTACGACGTGGGATTAAATAAAAAACGGGAGAAAGGCTTCTACTTTACGGTTGATTTTATTCAAGAATTGACCAAAAGAAACTATTTATAAATAAGAAATTGCATGAACTTAGATCAATCAAATTTAGATCAATAAAAAAGAATATTTCTATGCAATAATTTGGACTAATCAATTTAATTTGCCATTTAGATTGTATTCCCTTGGAATAATGATAAACAAAACGGAAGGGAGAAAAGAATTTACAAAAAAGGGGATTCCTACAAAAATGGATTGATTCTCGAATCCGATTGAATCTAATGGTTTACGTTATGGAAGAAAGACATGTATATGTGATATTAGATATTGACTAGTTATATATGAACTAAAGATATATTTCATTTGACCCGCTGCTGTGTGTGGGTTCTAATAGAAGTCCTTTCATACCTTGTGGCTGTGAATTAGTTGAAAAAAGAGATAAAATCAAGAAAAGATGGAAGAGTTGAAATAACAGTTCGGAACCAAGAAATGGAAGAACTAAAGTTCTATGGATTCACAAAAACTCTGTGGATAGAAACGAAAAAAGAGATATTGAAGTAATTTTGATGATTCAATAATATTCTTACTGAAATTCGAAGTTCTTAGTTACTTCGACTGGATGAATCCTATCGATGGAATAATTAAGTCCTCATTCATTGGTTGATTGTATCATTAACCATTTCTTTTTGTTGGTACGAGGAATTTCTCATGAATCCACTGATTTCTGCTGCTTCCGTTATTGCTGCTGGATTGGCTGTAGGGCTTGCTTCTATTGGACCTGGAGTTGGTCAAGGAACTGCTGCGGGTCAAGCCGTAGAGGGTATCGCGAGACAGCCCGAGGCAGAGGGAAAAATACGAGGTACTCTATTGCTTAGTTTAGCTTTTATGGAAGCTTTAACGATTTATGGATTGGTTGTAGCACTAGCACTTTTATTTGCGAATCCTTTTGTTTAATTGTTTAATCTTAGAAATAGGAAAAATACATATTTTCCTATTTTATTGCCTTAGACCTGTCGTTTGCTTTTTCAAATTAGATCAAGATTTCACTCCTACAATTCCTTATTCGTTGAGAAAATAACCTACGGGAAGGGCTGATTTGCAGATGAGGAATTAGTATACCGACTCGCTTTCATCCTTCCCGTTCGTAGTCCAAAGGAAACTCTTTTTTTGAGGTGTTGCAACAATGAGGGGGTAGTTCATACTTTATAACTATAAACTCGAATATTTTTTGACTCGATTTCAAAAAAAAACGAATAAATAAAAAAGGGGGCAAAGTGATAGAAAAAGAGCTCTCATCCATTTTTTAGTCTATCTATAAGAGGAGATTATATGAAAAATGTAACCGATTCTTTCGTTTCTTTGGGCCACTGGCCATCTGCCGGGAGTTTCGGATTTAATACCGACATTTTAGCAACAAATCCAATAAATCTAAGTGTAGTGATTGGTGTATTGATCTTTTTTGGAAAGGGAGTGTGTGTGAGTTGTTTATTTCAAGAATAGGCTGGATCCAATCCGATGTACCCTTTTCCGTTATAACTAGGAAAGAAAGGTGCATGACCCCGCGAATTACTTCTTAAGAAATTATATGTAAGAACCACAGCATTTCGTGATTAATTGGCAAATCCACTTTCGATTCTCTAGCAACCAATAATGTGGGGCTGTTAAGATGGTTAAAGCAAACCGTTTGAAGTCGAGACAAAGCACGGTACTCTTTCTACCACTATGTTAATATGGAGATGGTGAATATTTTATCGATATAGAACACTCATCTTGATAAAATAATTTGAACCGCTTCTTCTAAAAAAGAGCATTTTCCCTCTTTTATCCAATGCTGAATCGACGACCTGTGCCTTATGTATAAGTAATAAGCGTTTTTTGGATTTGAACTGAAGAAAAAAACAACTTTGCTGACAATTACATATTTCTTATTTTGTCAGAAGAGTCCTCTAAGTATTTTGGTTTTGCATTAAATTCGTTTTTTGTTCAT